TAGATGTGAAAATAGAATAGTAAATAGAATAGTAATATGAATATGCAGAATTTTTCAATCAACAAAATAAATAATTTGATTTCTTTTTTTATTCAAAGAATAAATAAGTGTAATGTAAATAGAAATGATGAAATAAGAAACAACGGCCAATGTCATAAAAATGATGAATCATAAATAGAGTTTAGGTTCGAATTCCATAGATAATATGAATGGGATTGTCTATAATGATAGAGAAATACAACATCTCCGCATATATAATTCTTAATTCTTATTCATCGATATATATTATATTAATAATATATTTATATATTTTTTTTAAAAATGGGTTGGTTAAGTTTGAAAATGCACTCATTGAATGAGTAAACAATTGAATTGGATTCGGTTGGATAGTACCAACGAAATCGAGTACTAATTCCCATTTCTTATTAAATTAACCGATCTACTTGCTATCGGACATTTTTTTATTTTTGTTTGCAAAAAAAATTTCGACATATAATACTTTATTATTATGAGAATCAATCCTACTACTTCTACTTCGGGTCCTGGGGTTTCCGCTCTTGAAGAAAAAAACCTGGGGCGTATTGCTCAAATCATTGGTCCGGTACTGGATGTATCCTTTCCACCGGGCAAGATGCCTAATATTTACAACGCTTTGGTAGTTAAAGGTCAAGATACGGTTGGCCAGCAAATTAATGTAACTTGCGAGGTACAGCAATTATTAGGAAATAATCGAGTTAGAGCTGTAGCTATGAGTGCTACAGATGGTCTGATGAGAGGAATGGAAGTGATTGATACAGGAGCTCCTCTAAGTGTTCCAGTTGGTGGGGCGACTCTCGGACGAATTTTCAACGTTCTTGGAGAGCCTGTTGATAATTTGGGTCCTGTAGATACTCGCACAACATCTCCTATTCATAGATCTGCGCCTGCCTTTATACAGTTAGATACAAAATTATCTATTTTTGAAACGGGGATTAAAGTAGTGGATCTTTTAGCTCCTTATCGTCGTGGAGGAAAAATCGGGCTATTCGGGGGGGCCGGAGTGGGTAAAACCGTACTCATCATGGAATTGATCAACAACATTGCAAAAGCTCATGGAGGTGTATCCGTATTTGGCGGAGTGGGCGAACGCACTCGTGAAGGAAATGATCTTTACATGGAAATGAAAGAATCTGGGGTGATTAATGAACAAAATATTGCGGAATCAAAAGTCGCTCTAGTCTATGGTCAGATGAATGAACCGCCGGGAGCTCGTATGAGAGTTGGCTTGACTGCCCTAACCATGGCGGAATATTTCCGGGATGTTAATGAACAGGACGTACTTCTATTTATCGACAATATTTTTCGTTTCGTCCAAGCAGGATCCGAAGTATCCGCTTTATTAGGAAGAATGCCTTCCGCTGTAGGTTATCAACCCACTCTTAGTACAGAAATGGGTTCTTTGCAAGAAAGAATTACTTCTACCAAAGAGGGATCCATAACTTCTATTCAAGCCGTTTATGTACCTGCGGACGATTTGACGGACCCCGCTCCTGCCACAACATTTGCGCATTTAGATGCTACTACCGTACTATCAAGAGGACTCGCTGCAAAAGGTATCTATCCAGCAGTAGATCCTTTAGATTCAACATCAACTATGCTCCAACCTAGAATTGTTGGTGAGGAACATTATGAAACTGCGCAAAAAGTTAAGCAAACTTCACAACGTTACAAAGAACTTCAGGACATTATAGCTATCCTTGGGTTGGACGAATTGTCCGAAGAGGATCGTTTAACCGTAGCAAGAGCACGAAAAATTGAGCGTTTCTTATCACAACCCTTCTTCGTAGCAGAAGTTTTTACCGGTTCTCCAGGAAAATATGTTGGTCTAACAGAAACAATTAGGGGTTTTCAACTGATCCTTTCCGGGGAATTAGATGGTCTTCCGGAACAGGCCTTTTATTTGGTAGGTAATATCGATGAAGCTACCGCGAAGGCTATGAACTTAGATGTGGAGAGCAAATTGAAGAAATGACCTTAAATCTATGTGTACTGACCCCTAATCGAATTGTTTGGGATTCGGAAGTGCAAGAAATAATTTTATCGACTAATAGCGGCCAAATTGGTGTATTACCAAATCACGCACCTATTGCCACGGCTGTAGATATAGGAATTTTGAGAATACGTCTTAACGACCAATGGTTAACAATAGCTCTGATGGGCGGTTTCGCTAGAATAGGCAATAATGAAATAACCATTTTAGTAAATGATGCAGAGAGGGGCAGTGACATTGATCCGCAAGAAGCTCAACAAACTCTTGAAATAGCTGAAGCTAATTTAAGTAGCGCTGAAGGCAAGAGACAAACAATTGAGGCAAATTTAGCTCTCCGACGAGCTAGGACGCGAGTCGAGGCTATCAATACAATTTTATAACTAGTTGTTGGTGCGTCCGAATAGAATATAGAAGAATAAAGAAAAAGAAATTTTGATTATACACCATATTCTATTTGGATTCTACCGATTGAATCCAATCAAGTGTAATCAGATTTTGGTGCAACAAGAAACAACTCAAAAAATAGAAAAAATAAGAAGTAGTAGGGTATGGAAAAGATACAAAATAAATCAAAAAAAGAAGGTGGGTAGAAATACTTATTAGATACCATTGGCTGTGCGGTATCTAATAAGTTCTACCTACTATTGGATTTGAACCAATGACTCCTGCCGTATGAAAGCAATACTCTAACCGCTGGGTTAAGTAGGTCATTTATTATCATAAAGAAAAAAAAAAAAAGGAACCCGTCACATTGATAGATTATAGATGGAATCTTATTTCTAAGCAATACCCTTGACAGGAAACAGATCAGAGAGCTATCATGTCAGATTATGCAATACTCACCTTGACAAGAATTTATATAATGATAAAATATTTATCACAAACACAAGGGCCATAGCTCAGTTGGTAGAGCACCTCGTTTACACGCGCGCCAATGTTTTTTCAGAGGAGTCCATCATGTAATCAACAGAATTTATCTTAGTAAAAAGTCGACGTCTTACTCCATGGATTCGAAGGAACAAGAGAACAATAGCCTGACAAATGGTTGGTTGGTCCAATTGAGGTCCCAATTTAGGCGCCAAGAAATAGAACCCATCATTGATTTGATAATTGATAAGGTGAATATTCAGTCCATTCAATGCTAGGCATAATGAGTATAAGTACCTCAAAAAAATCTCTTTTTGTCCTATGAACTTGAAGGTGTATGAAGTTTCATATTTGATGCTTTGGGCAGAGCGATAGAGACTCCATTTAACTTAGGTTGATATAGGCCGAAGGCAGACCTACGTCAAGATAACTCTTTTTTGAAACACTTTGGTATTGCTACTGAATAAAAATAAAGAGTCAGAGCACGCGGAGCCATCTCGTTATCTTTCTGTTAAGAAAAAGGATGGCGGACTCGCTGATATTTATATCAGTTGATGAAAGAGCCCAATGCAAAAAAAAAATGCACGTTGGGTCTTTGAAACAGTTCGAATCATTTTGATAATAATAAGTTTGATCTGTTTTACCGAGAAGGTCTACGGTTCGAGTCCGTATAGCCCTAATTTTTCATTAATGTAAATTTCCAATTCAAAAATCGTAATTCGATATATCATATATATCATAAAGTAATAAATAGAATCGAGTAATCGAAAAATACAAATTTTAGGAGGTTTCAATGAAGTATCCTCCTAAATTTACTAGACGATTTCGTATCGTTATAGTAATGAATGTCATTTTAATTGAAAAAAAAAAATAAATCTATTAGAAAAATGGATTTTTATTTCTTTTGGTTATATCAGCTTAGTGTTTGGATTCTCACCGAAGGTTTTGGCCGCGGGGAGCCACAATCCAGGACTAAGCCTTGGTTCCCCCTAGCCCGGATCGAACCCCTTGAAGATCGGCTCGCTCAAAAGAGCATCCGAGAAGAACGAGAGGAATTGTCAAAAGACATGAAACGGATGGCGATGAGGGTCCAACACAGCAGGATACAGATGGTGCGTGTATGCGCGAATAGGAGGATAAACTATCTCCCATTCCATTCATTCGTCAAATTAGAACCGAATTTCTAATTTTGGTTTAGATTCTATGTAGATCAAGAACTACATGAGTTGCTTAACTTACTACGTGAGTTTGATTATAATTGTCAGTCATGGATAGATTCTCTATTTTATAGAGACATAGAATTTCCTCAGCTCTACGAGGTGGAGAGTGCCGTCGCCAAGATGCCCGGAAATCAAGCCCAAACGATTTTGGGAGAGCCCGTTGAAACGCTTACTTCTTTATCAACCCAGCAATGAGCAAACTTAGCCAAAAAAGCAGGTTATTCAATAATTAATTCAATTATAAATAAAATATTTGATCATCGAAAAACTGAAAGGCATTTACCCAACCGACGGTTGGGTAAATGAACGAGGAGTCCGCGAAAAAGCCTTTTCAAAAAATATCAAAAATTCCATCCATAAAATGGAAGTTCCAACAACAACAACAACAAATCCCCATTCTCTTACCGGGGTCAACCAAGGGAATTTCCCCAGTTTTCCACAATTGGAAAATAGAGCAAATTCGAATCTTTAAAATTCGATCCAAAAAGGTAAGTGACCGGTAATTGTTCTTATTTTATTTGATACATTTCAGTGAGTAATGTTCGTGAATTAGGTGAAGGAAGGTACGGAAAGAGAGGGATTCGAACCCTCGGTAAACAAAAGCCTACATAGCAGTTCCAATGCTACGCCTTGAACCACTCGGCCATCTCTCCTAAAGAATCTTATGATTATGACCTAGAAAACGAGTAAATAGCGAGTCATTCATAGTATTGCAGTCTTCATCTTATTGCAGTATAGGTATGCCTGATCAATTATAAAAACAATAGAAAAAAAAAAATAGAAAACGTTTCATCAAAGAAAGATCTTCCTTCGGGGTTCGATGGATAAAAAATATTTTTTTATTGTTAAAAGAAAAGACATTACATTAAAAACAAAAGATATATATCTTTTGTTTTATCAATAAGTAGCCTTTGTTATGGTTATAATATTTATACCGAACCAAATTAAACCAAGGAATTGGAACGAATCGAATCGTCTGATGGATTCATATTTTATACTATGATTGATTCCAGTTAGACAGTGTTTATATTTATAAAATGATTCCATAGGAATTCAAAAATCGCTTTCTTTCCAGTTTCAGAACTACTTACTTTTACCTCATGGATCTATTATAAATTCTGGAATCATACCAGGGATTTTAAAATTTTGATTGTATAGTGTATACACGCTATGCACACAAAATAGTTATTCTATATTTTATCATATCATAAAATCATAATTAGATTATTCGATTATTTGATTATTTTTCCTCTTTGGATCATAATCCAATCAAAACTAACTCCTCCAGGTATCCTAATTTGTAGGAAAAATTCCTTGATTCTTCCACTTAGATGAAATAGAACTAGTTCTGTTCATTGGTATACTACTCCATTGGTTTGGCTGACATCCAATCGGATTGAAACCTTTCCTCCTATTGATTCCTGTGAAAAAGGAACAATTTGAGTGGAAGGGAAGGCCCACATCTTTTTTTAGAATGAGTCTGTTTTTATGTTATTTCGTACTGTAAATTCCCTTTTTGTGGGATTCTTTTCCCCCGAGAGGTAATGCGAAGAATTATCGAATGGATTGTTAACTATGCCTAGATCGCGGATAAATGGAAATTTTATTGATAAGACCTTTTCAATTGTAGCCAATATCTTATTACGAATAATTCCGACAACTTCAGGAGAAAAAGAAGCATTTACCTATTACAGAGATGGTGCGATTTGATTTTTTGATTGATTTTTTGAATTTCTTTATCATTTTCAGTTTTACGAGAAAGCCATATGATTCATTCGGGATAGAAAGAAAACTATTATTGAAATAAACCTACGCTTGTTGAAGGTGAAGTTTGAAAATGGAACAACCCCTTCTGTCGTGTATCCTCGATTGATGCAGCCTCAGACGCTTTCATTTTGATTCGAGTCTTAAGCGAAAGGTTACACCTATGGGTTCTGTATTCCAGGTCAATCCCACTCTACTAGTACCAATGGGCGGCATAGGGGAAGAAGCGCTACACCTAGGAATCAACAACACAAAAACTTTGTTATAAATTATCCCCTTTCCTTATCGGGATCGGGACTACCAAGAATGGTTGGGACAACAAACATCCATCTCGTTCGTACTTTGGATACCCGTATAACCATCGAAGACCGTTGAAGTGACTAATTCCTGAAAATAGGGGGCGTTGAGGACAAAAAAATTGTTGGAGTTACCTTTTCTATATAGCACCAACGCCCTTGGTGTTAAGAAAATACCTCTTGCAGTAGGGTTGGCTAGAGATTTCTTGTAAAAACGCTAGCCCCTCTCAGTTTATAATGAGAATATTTCATTTTGATTTCATGGATTATTATCATTATGCACAGAAGGGAGGAGCCGTATGAGGTGAAAATCTCATGTACGGTTCTGGAACGGGGATTCTTTGAATAGAATGAACGACCGTAACGGATGTCAGCCCAATCCGAAGGAAATTATGCGGAAGCTTTACAAAATTATTACGAAGCTACGCGACTAGAAATTGATCCCTATGATCGAAGTTATATACTCTATAACATAGGCCTTATCCACACAAGCAACGGAGAACATACGAAAGCTTTGGAATATTATTTCCGAGCACTCGAACGAAATCCATTCTTACCGCAAGCTTTTAATAATATGGCCGTGATCTGTCATTACGTGCGACTATCTCCACTATAGAAAAGAGGAAAAAAGAGAAAATAGGCTAGTAAAACTAAATACTACAAATAAAAAATAAAACGGGCTTTCTACATAAGTATCGTACAAAACAACGATTTTTATTAGCTGTAGAAAAAAAAGAGACTTCATATAAGCCGAAATATGAAGAAATAGATATGCCCATTTTATTCTATGGATAAAGGATCCAATTGTTAGAGGAAGCACCGTAAAGATCAATTTGCGAGGTTTTGGGCCGATACAATAAGAACTGCTTACTTATGTCATGATATGAGATAAAAGTTAGGAATCAACTTATGTGATAGAGTCGATCCACTAAGGTATTAAGCAGCGGTGTAGCATCAGATCCCAAAGATAGTAAGCCCTTTCTTAATGGAGGAAAGTCTTTTTCAAAGATTCTATATGAATTTCTATATGAAACCGAGATAGTTACCTTTCAGAAAATTATACCGATAGCGGAGGATGTCTATGGTTCATTCTTCTGAAGGTGGGAGAAAAGATAAAACTGATTAGTAATCAAAATTCAAGTTTGAAACTCATGTAAATTAATTAATCTCTTCTGGTTAAGCCGATAAAAAATGGGATAGATTTACGAAAAATCTTATTCATTTCGATGGATTGGATTAGGACGGGACACAAAAAAAATAATGAATTGCCGAGCCGTATGAGGTAGGAAACTCTCAAGTACGGTTCGAAGGAAAGGAATTTACC